TTAATTTGTTTGGGTATTGTGGGGAAAGTTCTTTTGGGTGGTCTCCTTCTTTGTAATAGTATAAGTTTATTCTCTGAAGGGTGTACTTTGAGGTATGCGGAGAGTAGTCATGCATGATATTACTAGTTTGTCTGAGTGAGCATGGTTGTGGTGTGTGCATGGGGGTTTTGTATGGGGAGAGGCTTGCCGTGGAATTAATAGTAGGATGTCTCTTTGAGGTACGTGCTTCAGAAAAAGGTAAATAGGAGCGTGGTGGTATAAAATTTATAAAAGGGGTGGTAGGATGGGGTTATTTTTGGGGTTAAATTTTAAATTTTTAAATTAGTGCGAAATAGTAGCTAATTATGTCCTGTAACCATTAATCTAACTGCAACTTGTTGGGTGGGGTGGGGGCCAAGACATTCAATTCCAGGCGCGATGACAGCATAAAGTCTGGCAAGGCACAGTCAGGTGCTCCAGGATGATCGTTGGAACCTTCTTCCAGGAGCCTCCCGGCAATGCTGATGAGTACATTCCTTTCCTACCAGAGGCACTCGTGCATCCAGTGACGAGATAAAGAGGGTGATAGCGCCACACCATCGTGATGTCTTATTTAAGGGGAACGTGGGTGCGATCTTCTTGATATGGCCCTGAGGTAGGAACCAAATGCCAGATATAGTTTCAGTATAATCAAGCCCTGTCTATATGGGCCCGGAGCGAGAATACTAGCAGAAGTGGGCGGGTTGTTGGTTTCACGGAGGTTGGTAGATTAAGAGACCAATGATACCTGGGGGATATCCATGGACCGGACGATTACGTAATAGGATGTGCCATGTCCGATCATTCATTCTATGTACTATGTACGGTTAATGAATTTTGGTGGCCTGTTGGATATTCATGTGGGGGATCTTGTTCATTTGGAAGTTTGGTTTGATGTGTAGATTCCATGTGGTTTTGTAGTACTTGCTTGTAAGCATGTTGGGGAGGATTTTATGTACGGTTTAGGTTTTATGTACTATGTATGATCAAGCATTTGTAGTACTGTACCTTATTCATGGGGTTAAACATTAATGCACATATTACATAACCTATTAGGGCATCAAGCGTACTTGTAAAGTACTTTGATGCTGAGCCATCAATAAGACTTGGTTTGGTTATTCAGGGGATAGTTTAATTGTTAGAATTTCAGCTTTGGGTGTTGATGGTAGAATTTAGTGTTCTTTCCCTGATGACTGCCCTGGGGAGAAGCCTTACTCCATTTCTGGTTTACAAGACCGGTGTATTGGTTTATACTACGAGGGCGCCTATCACTTGAGTAGTTTATTTTCGATTAAAGCGGATAGTGGGATTAGGGTAATAATAATAAGAAAGTATATGATGGATGCTGTTTGGCCAACAGTTACGTATGGGTATTCGACTGGTTGACCCCCAATTCATGTGAGTGTCACTAGGTCAGCTACTAGGGTTCAGAATAGGGTTTGAGTAATTGGTCGGAATGTTATGCTTTGTTGTTTGGATATGTGCATTATGGGGATGACTATTAGGATTAGGATTGAGAGTATAAGAGCTAAGACGCCACCTAATTTGTTGGGAATGGATCGTAAGATTGCGTATGCAAATAGGAAGTATCACTCTGGCTTAATGTGGGGAGGGGTGTTTAGGGGGTTGGCTAATGTGTAGTTGTCTGGGTCTGTCAGTAGGTCGGGTGAGAATAGGGTTAGTATTATAAGGAGGAGTAGGAGAAATATTAACCCAAGGATGTCTTTGATTGTGTAATACGGGTGGAATGAGATTTTGTCGGGTTCTGATGTCATTCCTGACGGGTTACTTGAACCTGTCTCATGCAGAAAGAGAAGGTGGATGGTTGCTAGGGCTGCGATGATAAATGGTAGGATGAAGTGGAAAGTGAAGAATCGTGTTAGTGTGGCCTTGTCTACTGAGAACCCTCCTCAGATCCATTGGACTAGATCGGATCCAATATAGGGGATTGCTGATAGTAGGTTTGTGATTACTGTAGCCCCTCAGAATGATATTTGGCCTCATGGGAGTACGTAGCCCATGAATGCGGTTGCCATGGTGGTAAGTAGTAGGATTGTACCGACGTTTCAAGTCTTCAGAAAAAGGAAAGATCCGTAGTACAGGCCTCGGCCAATGTGGAGGAATAAGCAGATGAAAAATATGGATGCGCCGTTAGCGTGTAGGTAGCGGATTATTCAACCGTAGTTTACGTCTCGGGTGATGTGGGCGACTGAGGAGAAAGCGGTGGCGGTGTCTGACGTGTAGTGTATGGCTAGGAATAGACCTGTTGTGATCTGGATAATTAGGCAAGTGCCTAGGAGTGAGCCAAAATTTCATCAGGAAGAGATGTTAGATGGTGCTGGGAGGTCGATAAATGATTCATTGATAATTTTTGCTAGTGGGTGGGTTTTACGAGGGGAAGTCATTATTATTCTTATAGTTGAAATACAACGATGGTTTTTCATATCATTAGTCATGGTTATAGTCCATGTGGGAATAATGACATATGCTTTATTTTCATTAAGTATTATTTTGGTAATAGGTTTTGTAGGGTTTTCTTCTAAGCCTTCTCCTATTTACGGCGGGCTGGTGTTAATTTTTAGTGGTGCTGTGGGTTGTGCTATTACGTTATATTTTGGTGGGTCTTACATGGGACTTATGGTCTTTTTGATTTATTTGGGTGGAATAATAGTTGTATTTGGTTATACTGCGGCTATAGCAATTGATGAGCACCCTGAAACATGGGTGTCAAGTACTGATATCTTGGGTGTTTTTGTGTTAGGGTTTATGATGGAGATGGGAATAGTGTTCTTGCTGGGTGGGGATCCTAAACAAACTATTGATATTACAGTTAATTATAATACTGTGGCTAGTTGGATAATTTATGAGGGTGAAGGCCCGGGGTTAATTCGTGAAGATCCCACGGGTGCTGCTGCTTTGTATAATTATGGGGTTTGGGTTGTTTTAGTTACTTGTTGAGCGTTGTTTATAGGAATACATATTGCTATTGAGCTTACTCGGGGCGGGGGTTAGGTGTTAGATGGTTAGTATTAGAGCTAGGGTCGGTGGGATGAATAGAGATAAAAAGTAGAGCTTGATGAGGCCCTTTTGTGTTGAAGAGGTTGTGGAGATTGAAATTTGAGTTTGAGTTGTTATTTTTGGTATAGACTTTTCTAATCAAAATAAGTCTAGTAGGGTTGAGGTAATGTTTTGGCTTGTGGTTAGGCTTGAATGTGGGTTTGATCGGTGTGTAGTGATAGAATAAAAGGCTAGCATGTTAGAGAAGTAGTAGGTTTTTAATGGGGTGCTTAGTTTCACATTGTTAGTTATTAGGCTGAGTTCTGTTGCTACGAGAAGTCCTAGGATGGTTACGCCTAAGGCTGTGAGTTTTAGGTATAATGGTATGGTGACTTGGGGGTATGATGTAGGAGGAACGCAATTGGAAATAAGAAACCCGGCGAAAATGCTACCCGCTGCTAGGCGATTGATTGGGTTTATTAATAGAGGGTTGTTTTCATTAATCGTGATAAGTGTTGTGAAACGGGGGTATCCTGTTATGGTGAAGAAGATGATACGGATACTGTAGATAGCTGTGAGGGAAGTGGCTATTAGAGTGGTTGTGAGGGCTCAGGCGTTTGTATACGACGTGTTTGCGGTTTCGATGATTAGGTCTTTTGAGTAGAATCCTGTTAGAAAAGGTATGCCTATAAGTGCAAGGCTTCCAATAACAAGGGAGGAGGATGTAAAGGGTAGGGTTTTGAATAAGCCCCCTATTTTGCGGATATCTTGTTCGTTATTTAGGCTGTGGATGATGGAGCCTGCGCATAGGAATAGTATAGCTTTGAAGAAGGCGTGCGTGCAGATGTGTAGAAAGGCTAAGTGTGGTTGGTTAATACCAATTGTTACTATCATAAGGCCTAGCTGGCTTGAGGTTGAGAAAGCTACGATCTTTTTCAGGTCGTTTTGTGTTAGGGCACAGATTGCTGTGAATAGTGTGGTGATGGCACCTAGTGACAGGGTCAGAGTTTGAGTGAGTGGGCTGTTTTCAATTAAAGGGTGGAAGCGGATAATTAAGAAAACCCCTGCTACGACTATTGTGCTGGAGTGTAGCAGTGCTGAGACTGGGGTGGGTCCTTCTATGGCAGATGGGAGTCATGGGTGTAGGCCGAATTGGGCTGATTTTCCTGTTGCTGCTAAGAGAAGGCTGATTAGGGGAAAAGAGTTTGGGGTGGTGTTAAGGATGAATATTTGTTGAAAATCCCATGAGTTGGAGTGTGTGAAGAATCATGCTATTGCTAGGATGAAGCCGACGTCCCCAATGCGATTGTATAGGATTGCTTGCAGGGCTGCTGTGTTGGCGTCTGTTCGGCCGTACCACCAGCTAATAAGTAGAAAGGATATAATGCCTATGCCTTCTCAGCCGATAAAAAGTTGAAATATGTTATTAGCAGTAATTAGAATAAGTATTGTGACTAGGAAAATAAGTAAGTACTTGAGAAATTGGTTGATGTTTGGGTCTGAGCTTATATATCATATTGAGAATTCTACAATTGATCAAGTGACGAATAGTGCTACGGGGGTGAATATTATGGAGAAAAAGTCTATTTTAAAGCTTAGTGATAGTTTTATGGTTTGGATAGTTAGTCAATGTCAGTTTGAGATCATTGACTCTTGGCCTATGAAAATAAATATCAATATGGATAGGATGCTGATAGTGAAAGCATAGATGATAGCTAGTTTTACATAGTGGGGGTATAGATGGGTTTTGTGTGGGTTAATGAGGGTAATAATAATGGGTGCTAGTAGTGGGATTATTGTTATTAGAGTTATGGAAGAGTGTATTTTTACTTTTATTTGGAGTTGCACCAACGTTTTTGGTTCCTAAGACCAACGGATAACTACTATCCTTTAAAAGTTAAGAAAGCCAGGTTGTTAGACCTGGTAGCATGAGTTAGCAGTTCTTGCATACTTTCTTGGTAGCTAAGAAGTTACGAGTTTCTATTATTAGACTCACAATCTAATGTTTTTATTAAACTATAGCTACAAGGTGTTACCCCCATGGTTGTTTGGGGGTTTAGGATTAGTAGGAGTATTGGTGCCATATGTATCAGCATTAGCATGTTTTCTCGCGTGAATAGGGGCTTTACATTACTGGTACTATATGTTAGTGACCCTCGTTGTGTTGAGGTGAATATGTGGAGTGAATATAGGGCTGTGATTAGTATATTCGATCCTGTAAACATGATAGTAAAATTGGATCAGGAAAAGGAGGCTAGGATTGTTAGTAGTTCGCCGATTAGGTTAATTGTTGGAGGTAGGGCCAGGTTGGCTAGGTTGGCTAGTAGTCATCATAGGGCTAACAGTGGGAATAATGCTTGAAGGCCTCGAGTAAATATTATAGTTCGGCTGTGAATTCGTTCGTAATTAGAATTTGCCAGGCAAAATAGCAGAGATGAGGTGAGTCCGTGAGCGATTATTAGAATTATTGCCCCGGTGAGGCTTCAAGGGGTTTGGATAAGAATTGCTAGAATAACAAGTGCCATGTGGCTAACAGAGGAGTAGGCGATGAGTGATTTTAGGTCGGCTTGTCGTAGGCAAATGGAGCTTGTTATTACTATGCCCCATAGGGATAGAATAAGAAAGGGATAGCTTATTTTTTCTGTTACAGGATCTAGTATTGGGGTAACTCGTATTATTCCATAGCCACCTAGTTTCAGTAGGACTGCTGCAAGCACTATTGAGCCTGCAATTGGGGCTTCAACATGGGCCTTGGGGAGTCATAGATGAAGTCCATATAGGGGTATTTTGACCATAAAGGCCATTATGCACCCTAGTCATGTGATGTTATCTGTTCAAGATGGTAGTATTTGTTTGGTGTTGACTGTTATTATAAGCATGTTTAGGGATCCTAGGGTGCTTAAATAATATAGAAGTGTGATTAGTAGGGGTAGAGATCCTGCTAGTGTATAGAATAGGAAGTAGGACCCAGCGTTTAATCGTTCTGGTTGATAACCCCAGCGGGTGATAATAATTAAGGTGGGAATTAGAGTAGTTTCAAACAGGATGTAAAATAAGACTAATTCGGTAGCGGAGAATGTTATAATTAAAGAGATTTGTAGGAGGATTAGTATTGATAAGTATAGTTTTTTTCGTGGAGTAGAGTTGTTATATAGGTGTTGTTGTGTTGCTATAATTATAAGGGGTAGGAGTCAGGCTGTTAATATTAGTAGAGGTGATGTTAGTGGGTCTGAGAGGAAGGTTTGTGACACATTGCATGAGTTATTGGGTAGGTAGAGTACTAGGAGTATGAAGATGTTAGTTAATAGGCTACAGGTTATAGTATTGGTTCATATTATGTGATTTTTTGATAGTCATATGGCTGGTAGTATTATGATTGTTGGTACAATAATTTTTAGCATTGGAGTAGGTTTAAGTTTTGTACATAATCTAAACCATATAAATTGGAGATTAGAACTAGAAGAGCTAGGCCCACTGCAGCTTCGCATGCGGCAAATACTAAAAGGATAATGGGTATCATATATATTAATATTAGGTGAAGGTTTAAGGTTGTAAGTGTGATTATAATAAATAATGATAATATTATGCCCTCTAAGCATAGTAATGATGATATTAGATGAGATCGGTAAATTAGTAGGCCTAGTAATGATATAAAGTATGCTAAGATTACGTTGATGTAAATAAAGGGCACTTTGGTAAATATGAGTGTTCATAATCTAATGAGTCGAAATCATTTGTTTTAAATAAACTATATACCAACTCGATTCAATCTAACCCCTTTTGAGATCACTCGTATGCTAGCCCTAGTACAAGGATAGTGAGCAACATGAAGGTTGTATTGATTGTTAGCATTAAGCTATTTGTTTGGGTTGCTCAAGGTAGAGGGAGTAGGAGAGCAATTTCTAGGTCAAACAGAAGGAATGTAATGGCAACCAGGAAGAACTTTATGGAGAAGGGTAGGTGGGCTGAGGTTGTAGGGTCGAATCCGCATTCATAGGGGTTATGTTTTTCTGCATATGCGTTCAACTGCGGGAGTCAGAATGTGATAGTAATAAGGAGTAGGGCTAGGAGGGTGCTAGTTACCAGGGTTAGCGCTAAGTTTATTACTCTCTCTCGAATTTGTCGAGGCTTATTGATTGGAAGTCAATAGTACTGCTTATACTAAGAGAGTAAGATCCTCATCAGTAGATAGAGATGTAAAGGAACAGCCATACCACATCTACGAAATGTCAGTATCATGCTGCGGCTTCGAAGCCAAAGTGATGGCTGGATGTGAAGTGAAATAATTGTTGACGAAAATAGCAAGTGATGAGGAAAGTAGTTCCAATAATGACATGTAGTCCATGGAATCCTGTGGCTATAAAGAATGTGGATCCATAAATTCCGTCGGAGATAGTGAATGAGGTTTCGGAGTATTCTGATATTTGTAGATATGTGAAGTATGCTCCTAGTGCAATAGTTATAAGAAGGGCTTGAGCTGATTCTTTTCGGTTTGCTTCTATTAAGCTATGGTGTGCTCAAGTGATTGTTACCCCTGATGCTAGTAGTACGGCTGTGTTTAGGAGGGGTACTTCTATTGGGTCGAGGGGTAAGATGCCTGTAGGGGGTCATTGTCCTCCTGTTTGTGGGGTTGGGGCTAAGCTAGAGTGGTAGAATGCTCAGAAGAAGCCGGCGAAGAAGAACACTTCAGAGATAATGAATAGCACTATTCCGTATCGGAGGCCCTTTTGGACTGGAGTAGTATGGTGGCCTTGGTATGTGCTTTCTCGCACCACATCGCGTCATCACTGAAACATGGTTATTGTACTGGCTAGTAGGCCGGCAATTAGAAGAAGTGAGTAGTAGTAGTGGAATCATATAACTAAACCAGATGTCAGGAGGAAAGCTGATAAGGCTCCTGTTAATGGTCAAGGGCTTGGGTTGACTATGTGATAGGCATGTGTTTGGTGTGTCATTAGGAGTTGTCGTGTAGGTATAGACTTACTAGTAGAGTAAATACGTAGGCTTGGATGAGGGCTACACCCAGTTCTAGAGTGATAAGAAGAATAATAATGATAATGGTGATTGTGGAGGATGATAGGTAGATAGACATAAGGGTTAGTGCGGTGTCTCCTAGTAGGTGCATTAGTAGGTGGCCTGCTGTGATGTTGGCTGTTAGTCGTACGGCTAAAGCTACTGGTTGAATGAGTAGGCTGATTGTTTCGATGACAATTAGCATGGGGATGAGTGGTGTGGGGGTTCCTTGTGGTAAGAAGTGGGCTAGGGATGATTTTGTTTTAAATCGAAGCCCTATGAGTACAGTTGCCGTTCATAGGGGAATTGCTATGCCTAGATTTATTGATAGCTGTGTGGTTGGTGTAAATGCATAGGGTGTGAGTCCGAGGAGATTATTTAGGGCAATAAATGTGATTAGAGATAGTAGTATAAGGGATCAAGTTCGTCCTTTTGGGGTGTGAGTTGTTATTATCTGTTTTAGTGTGAGTTGAATTAATCATTGTTGAAGGGAGGATAGTCGGTTGTTGATTAGTTTTTTGGGTGGGGTAATTAATATAGTAGGTAGTATAATAATTAGTACTACTAGGGGGATTCCTAGGATTGCAGGGATATTAAAGGAGGCAAATAGATTTTGGTTCATTTTAGATCTCAAGTTGTTTTGTGTTTTTGTGTTTTAATTAATTTTGATGATGGGTTGGTGTGAAAAGTAAAGTTCAACATTTTTAGTTGGATCATGTAGAATAGGGATGCGATTATTGATAGAATCACCATTGGTCATGGTGAGATGTCTAGTTGTGGCACTCACTGCAGAGAGGGGGTCCTCTCAGTCTTTAACTTAAAAGGTTAATGCTATGTTAGCTCTACAGTGATACGATGTATAGGTATGATGCTCATACTTCAAAGTCTTGGAAATAAATGAATTCTAGGACAATAGGCATAAAGCTGTGGTTGGATCCGCAAATTTCTGAGCACTGTCCGTAAAATAGGCCAGGTCGTATGGAGGCTAGTATGGTTTGATTTAAGCGCCCTGGGATTGCATCTGTTTTTACACCTAATGATGGTACGGCTCATGAGTGAAGTACGTCTTGTGATGAGACTAATATGCGAATGTCTGCTTCTATTGGCAAGGTTGTTCGGTTGTCTACTTCAAGGAGTCGAAACTCTCCGGGCTCTAGGAAATATGTTGGTATGATATAGGAGTCGAAAGCTAAGTCTTCATAGTCAGAGTACTCATAGCTTCAGTATCATTGGTGGCCGATGGCTTTAAGTGTTAGGTAGGGTTTATTGAACTCATCTGTTATATACAAGATGCGTAGGGATGGTAGGGCAATTATAATGAGGATAAGGGCAGGCAAGATAGTTCAGATTATTTCAATTTCTTGGGCATTTATAGTGCTAGTGTGGGTGAGCTTGGTGGTAAGTATAATAGAAATGACATATAAGACTAATGAGCTAATTAGGAAAATAATTATAAGGGCATGGTCGTGAAAAGCAATAAGTTCTTCTATAATTGGAGATGTAGCGTTTTGTAGGCCTAACTGAGCTGGTGTTGCCATCAAGATATATAGATGTTTAGTCTATGATTTGACTTTGACAAAGTCATGTAATTGTTTTACTAATATCTTATTGAAAAAGTCATAGGGGTCTATGGGATTGGCTTGAAACCAATTTTTGGGGGTTCAAATCCTTCCTTTTTCGCCTAGGAGTTTTACATAAGTAGCCTCTTCAAATGTGTGATATGGGGGAGGGCATCCGTACATTCACTCTAGGTTGGTCGATAGTTGCTCTACGGCTGAAACTTTACGTTTTGAAGAGAAGGCTTCTCAGATCATAAAGATTATTAGGATGACTGCGGTTAGTGAGATAAATGAGCCTACAGATGAGATAATGTTTCATGTGGTATAGGCGTCTGGGTAGTCTGAATATCGTCGGGGTATTCCGGATAGGCCAAGAAAGTGTTGTGGGAAGAAGGTTAAATTCACTCCTACAAATATAATGGTAAAGTGGATTTTAGCATAGGTTTGGTCAAGTGTGTAGCCCGAGAATAGTGGAAATCAGTGAACGAAACCTCCTATAATAGCAAATACTGCTCCTATAGATAGAACGTAGTGGAAGTGGGCTACAACATAGTAAGTGTCATGTAGTACAATGTCTAATGATGAGTTGGCTAGTACGATTCCTGTTAGCCCACCTACGGTGAATAGGAAAATGAAGCCTAGGGCCCAAAGTATTGCAGGGGATCACTTGATGTTACCACCATGTAGCGTGGCTAGTCAACTAAAAACCTTCACTCCGGTAGGAATAGCGATAATTATAGTGGCGGAGGTGAAGTATGCGCGGGTGTCAACGTCTATCCCTACTGTAAATATATGGTGGGCTCATACGATAAATCCTAAGAAGCCAATAGATATTATAGCTCATACCATGCCCATGTAACCAAACGGTTCTTTTTTATTGGAGTAATATGTTACAATATGTGAGATTATTCCGAATCCTGGTAAGATAAGAATATAGACTTCAGGGTGACCAAAAAATCAGAATAGGTGTTGGTATAAGATAGGGTCACCGCCCCCGGCGGGATCAAAGAACGTAGTATTAAGGTTACGGTCAGTTAGTAGTATAGTAATTCCAGCAGCTAGGACGGGTAGAGAGAGTAGGAGGAGGACTGCTGTAATTAGTACTGACCATACGAATAAGGGGGTTTGGTATTGGGTTATGGCTGGGGGTTTTATGTTGATAATTGTGGTAATAAAATTGATAGCCCCTAGAATAGAGGACACACCTGCTAAGTGTAGTGAGAAGATGGTTAGGTCTACAGAGGCGCCTGGGTGCGACATGTTTCCTGCTAGGGGAGGGTAGACTGTTCAGCCGGTCCCAGCACCAGCTTCTAAGGTTGATGATGCGAGTAGGAGAAGGAGAGATGGGGGTAGAAGTCAGAAGCTTATATTATTTATTCGAGGGAATGCCATGTCTGGAGCGCCAATTATTAGAGGGATGAGCCAGTTTCCAAAACCCCCGATTATAATGGGCATGACCATGAAGAAAATTATGATAAATGCGTGGGAGGTGACGATGACATTATACACATGGTCATCTTCTATTAAGCTTCCGGGTTGGCCCAGTTCTGTTCGAATGAGGAGACTTAGGGCTGTTCCCACTGCTCCTGCCCATGCGCCAAATAGTAGGTATAGTGTTCCAATGTCTTTATGGTTGGTTGAAAATAATCAGCGATTTATGAACATAGGTAGAGGTAAAATGGCTGAGTAAGCATTAGACTGTAAATCTAAAGACAGAGGAGTAACCCCTCTTTTTACCAGTCCCGAGGTGATTTATCATGTTGAATTGCAAATTCAAAGAAGCAGCTTCAATTCTGCCGGGGCTTCTCCCGCCTTTTTTTCCCTGACGGCGGGAGAAGTAGATTGAAGCCAGTTGATTAGGTTATTTAGCTGTTAACTAAATTTTTGTGGGTTAAAGTCCCATCAATCTAGCAAGGGCTTAGCTTAATTAAAGTAGTTGATTTGCGTTCAGTTGATGCAGAATGAAGTTCTGCAGTCCTTATAGTGGTGCAGAAATTAAGTACAGCTTACTTACTAAGGGCTTTGAAGGCCCTCGGTCTCATTAACCTAAATTTCTAGGTTATAAGTATTAGTGGGGTTAGAGGTAGGAGGAAAGTGGAGGACACTATAAGAGGGGGTAAAAGTGGCGTTGGTTTTGTGTATTTTAGTTGTCAGTTAATTTTAGTATTGTTAGATGTGGGGAATATTGTTATTGAGATTGAGTATGTTAGGCGTATATAAAAGTAGAGGTTTATTAGCGTTAGGATGGCTATTGTTAGGGGGAAAATTAGGTTATCATTTTTTGTAAGTTCTAGTATAATGGCTCATTTGGGGGAAAAGCCTGTTAGTGGGGGTAGGCCCCCCAGGGATATTATAACTAGTGGGATTATGGGTATTATTCATGTTAGCTTGTTTCAGGTGTGGGATAATGATAAGGTTGTTACGTTTGAGTTTGAATAGAATATTAAGAATGATGAGGTTGTTAAGAGGATATAGATAGTTAGGGTTAGGACGGTAATGCTTGGGTTGTAGAGCAGTACTGCTAGTATTCATCCTATATGAGTAATTGAGGAGTAGGCCAGGATTTTACGCAATTGTGTTTGGTTTAGTCCGCCTCAGCTACCCATTATGATTGATAGGGTGGATATTATTAGGATTATGCTTATGTTTATTGATGGGAAGATTTGGAGTATAATTGATAGGGGGGCAAGTTTCTGTCATGTAAGTATGATTATGGCTGGAATTAGGGGGATCCCTTGAGTTACTTCTGGAAGCCAGAAGTGGAAGGGGGTTATTCCTAGTTTTATGGTTAGGGCAATTAGTATTATTGTAGATAAAATTTGGTTGGGAGGAGAGTTAATTGACCATTGTCCGGAAGTTAGGTTATTAAGGATAATAGCTATTAGGAGAATTAATGATGCTGTTGCTTGGACTAAAAAGTATTTGGTGGATGCTTCTGTAGATCGGGGTTTTGTCTTTTTTGCTAGCATTGGAATAATGGCTAGTATATTTAGTTCTAGGCCGGCTCAGATCAGGAATCAGTGAGAGCTTATTATTGTGATTATGGTTCCTGTTATAATGGTGAAGGAAATAATGAGGTGGGCTAGAGGGTTAATTTTAGTACGGGAAGGATTGAACCGACATTTTCGGGGTATGGGCCCGATAGCTTGTTTAGCTGACCTTACTGTTAGAATATAGTGTAATAGGTAGCACGGAGAGTTTTGAGTTCTCATGAATAGGTTCGATTCCTATAGTTCTAGAAATAAGAGGATTTAAACCTCTATCATTTACTCTATCAAAGTAACTCTTTTATCAGACATATTTCTTATGTTTGGGGTGGAATGCAGGATGTTAGGGTAGGTATTGAAATATATCACATGCACAGTGCTAGTGTAAGTGGTAAAAAATTTTTTCAGAGTAGGTATATAAGTTGGTCATAACGGAAGCGGGGGTATGCTGTTCGAATTCATAGGAACAAAGAGGTTAGTAGGAGGGCTTTGGCTATAAAGTTTACTGTATAGGTTTCTGGTGTTGTTATGTTAAGGGGTGTAGCTAGAAAGATAGTGGAGGTTAGGGCGTTTATTATAATGATGTTTATGTATTCTGCTATGAAGAATAGAGCGAATGAGCCTGCGGCGTATTCAATGTTGAACCCTGAGACTAGTTCAGATTCGCCTTCTGTTAGGTCAAAGGGAGCTCGATTTGTTTCTGCTAGTGTTGAGATGAATCATATTATGGCTAGGGGCCATGATGGGAATAGAAGTCATGAGTACTCTTGTGTTGTGATGAGTGACTGAAGGTTGAATGACCCGCTTATTAGTAGGGTGGATAGGAGGATGATGGCTAGGGTAACTTCGTATGAGATTGTTTGAGCTACAGCTCGTAGTGCTCCGATTAGTGCATAGTTTGAGTTGGATGCTCATCCGGACCATAGAATTGAGTACACAGCTAGGCTTGATGTTGCTAGGATAAATAGGAGGCCTAGGTTGAAGTTTATTAGGGAATATGGCATGGGGAGTGGTGTTCATAAAAGTAGGGCGATTGAGAGGGCTAGGGTGGGGGCGGTCAGATAAAGGGTTGTGGTGGATGTAGTGGGTATTAGTGGTTCTTTTGTGAAGAGTTTTATGGCGTCTGCGATTGGCTGAAGCGTTCCGTAGGGGCCTACAATGTTTGGGCCCTTTCGGAATTGTATGTAGCCTAGGATTTTTCGTTCTGTGAGCGTTAAAAATGCTATGGCGATTAGGGCGGGTAAGATTAGTAGAAGAAGGTTAGCTATGAACACGTTGTTAAGGAGAGGAGTTGAACCTCTGGTAGTAAAGTTTTAAGTTTTATGCATTTACCGGGCTCTGCCACCTTAACAAGCCCTGTTCTTGGGTGAAATAGTAGTATGTTAGATTAAGATGTTAGTCATCTAATTTTTGAGGGCGCTTTGTGAAGTAGGCCCTATTTCTCTTGTCCTTTCGTACTGGGAGAAATATTTAATAGATAGAAACCGACCTGGATTGCTCCGGTCTGAACTCAGATCACGTAAGACTTTAATCGTTGAACAAACGAACCCTTAATAGCGTCTGCACCATTAGGATGTCTTGATCCAACATCGAGGTCGTAAACCCTATTGTCGATATGGACTCTAAAATAGGATTGCGCTGTTATCCCTAGGGTAACTTGGTCCGTTGATCAAGTTATTGGGTCAATGAGTGTGTGTTTACTTAGACTGGTTAGGTCTTAGTATGTGTTTTTCGGAGGTTGTGTTATGCTCCGAGGTCACCCCAACCGAAATTTATAGTACATTTACGGTAGGTTGATGCCTATAGGTTTTAAAAGTGTTAGTCTGTACTATTAAATTGAAGCTCCATAGGGTCTTCTCGTCTTATTTTGGTATATCCGCCTCTTCACGGATAGGTCAATTTCACTGATTAAAAGTAAGAGACAGTTAAACCCTCGTGTGGCCATTCATACAAGTCCCTATTTAGAGAACAAGTGATTATGCTACCTTTGCACGGTCAGGGTACCGCGGCCGTTGAACATGTGTCACTGGGCAGGCAGTGCCTCTAATACTTGAGATGCTAGAGGTGATGTTTTTGGTAAACAGGCGGGGTAAAGTTTGCCGAGTTCCTTTTACTTTTTTTAATCTTTCCTTAATGCATGCCTGTGTCGGGTCAACAGTTTAACTAATTAGTGGATTAAGTTATAGTGTATATTAATTAGGCTGTTAACTAACAGTAGTTGTTTTGGTCTGTAATAAGCTTATGCGGGGAGAATAATTTCATGTTACTTATATCAACATTATTGCTTCTATTAGATAATAGATTAGTCCAATTTGTATGAGGAGTTCAGTGTGGTTAGTAGAATTATTGGTGAGTATGTATCGAGCTTTAACGCTTTCTTAATTGGTGGCTGCTTTTAGGCCAACTATGGTGGTTATATGGTTTACTCTCTATAAAAGGTTGTTTCCTAGGGTCTAAAGAGCTGTCCCTCTTTAGGCTAACAGTTAAAATTACAGAAGGATTTAGTGATTCTGAGGGTAATTTTAAAGCTGAACTAAGATTCTGTCTTGGACAACCAGCTATCACCAAGCTCGGTAGGTTTGTCACCACTACCCAAAGATCTTCCCACTATTTTGCCACATAGACGGGTGTGCTCTTTAGCTGTCCTTGGGTAGCTCGTTTGGTTTCGGGGGGCATTATTTAAGTTCTCTTTATAAGGTTGTTTCTAGTTGATTCATTATGCAAAAGGTAGAAGGGTTTGTCTTTGCTTTTTTATGCTACATTAGGTTTTTATCTTTCCCTTACGGTACTATCGCTATAGCGCCTGGAGTTTAATTTCTATCACCTATACTTTTATAGAGGGTAAATGATTTGGTTGGTGTAATTGGGTAGTATACATGGTGGGTGTCTTGGGCTAGGGTTAGCTCAAAACGATCATTTTCATGAGGTCTTCTGGGTGTAAGCCAGATGCTTTAATTTAAGCTACGTTTTGGTTTGTCCAAGCGCACTTTCCAGTACGCTTACCATGTTACGACTTATCCCCTCTATATCACTATTAAGTGGTTTGTTGTTAGTTTACTTTTGTATGATGTTCGAGGAGGGTGACGGGCGGTGTGTGCGTGCTTAATGGCCTTGTTTCAATCAAGCTCTCTATTCTTGGTTTACTGCTAAATCCACCTTGGACCCTTAAATTTCATAAGGGGTATCGTATAGTTTTCTGATTCAGAAAATGTAGCCCATTTCTTCCCACGTCATTGGCTGCACCTTGACCTAACGTTTTTATGATGATACTTCTGCTTACTTTGCAATCATTAAGGAGTTTGCTGAAGATGGCGGTATACAGGCTGATGGCAAGAGGTGGTGAGGTTTATCGGGGTGTATCGATTATAGAACAGGCTCCTCTAGACGGATGTAAAGCACCGCCAGGTCCTTTGAGTTTCAAGCTGTTGCTTGTAGTGTTCTGGCGAATAAGTTTGTTTGTTGATTTACTGAGGTTTAGGGCTAAGCATAGTGGGGTATCTAATCCCAGTTTGTTCCTTAGCTATAGTGTATTCAGAATACTAAAGCCACTTTCGTAGTATATTTCACTGTAACTGTGGTTTTTTACGACTTAGTTACAGGTTAGCTTTATTGTATTTGGGTGGAATTCTTAAACACCCTTTACGCCGAGCTCTATTAACTCGAGTCAATCGTATGGCCGCGGTGGCTGGCACGAAATTGACCAACTCTAATGATCAGTGTAGCTTAGTTAAACTTTCGTTCATTGCTAAATGTTTGTCACTGCTGTTTCCCGTGGGGGCGTGGCTGAGCAAAGTGTTTTGAGCTGCATAGGTGCGTGCTTGATACTCGCTCCTCATGTTTTGGTAGAGGGCATTCTCACAGGGTTGTAGATGCTTGCATGTGTAATCTCACTGAGAGCTAATGGAAAGGCTAGGACCAAACCTATATGTTTATGGGGTTATAACTGCCCATCTAGACATTTTCAGTGTCTTGCTTTAAAATTAAGCTACATTAAC